TTATATTCGATGTAATTTCAACTGATCCAAATGATCTAACAACAATTAGAAGGAAATCTATTGGAATGGAAGAAATCAGTAAAAGGGTTTCTCGTTGGTCATACAAATTGACAGATGATTTAGCAGAAGAGGAAGAAGAAAATGAAGAAGAATCGACGGAAGATCCCGAAATTCGTTCAAGAAAAGGCAAACGCGTGGTAATTTATACTGATAACGATCAGAGTACTAATTCCAGTACTAGTAATAATAATACTAGTAATAATAGCACTAATGATGAAGAAGAGGAAGTGGCTTTGATACGTTACTCACAACAATCGGATTTTCGACGGGGTATAATCAAAGGATCCATGCGTGCTCAAAGACGTAAAACAGTTATTTGGGAAATATTTCAAGCAAATGTGCATTCTCCACTTTTTTTTGATCGCATAGACAAAACATTTTTTTTTTCGTTTTTTGATATCTCTAAAATGATTAATCACATTTTTAGGAATTGGGTATGGGAAAACCCAGAATTGCAAATTTCTTACGAAGAGAAAGAAGAAGAAAATGAACGAATAGCAATATCAGAAGCTTGGGATACCTTTATATTTACTCAAGCAATAAGAGGTTTCATGTTAGTAACCCAATCTTTTCTTAGAAAATACGTTATATTACCCTTATTGATAATAGCTAAAAATATTGGTCGTATGTTATTATTGCAATTCCCCGAATGGTACGAGGATTTGAAGGAATGGAATAAAGAAATGCATGTTAAATGTACCTATAACGGCGTTCAATTATCAGAAACAGAATTTCCCAAAAATTGGTTAACAGACGGTATTCAGATAAAGATTCTATTTCCTTTCTGTCTGAAACCTTGGCGAAGATCTAAAGTACGATCTCATCATAGAGATAGAGATCAGAAAATAAGCAAAAAGGAGAAAAAAGACAATTTTTGTTTTTTAACAATCTGGGGAAGGGAAGCAGAACTACCTTTTGGGTCTCCCCGAAAACGACCTTCTTTTTTTGAACCCATTTTTAACGAACTCGAAAAAAAAACGAGAAAAGCGAAAAGGCAATTTTTTCAAGTTATAAAGGTTTTCAAAGAAAGAAGAAAAGGTTTTATAAAAGTTTCAAAAGAAAAAACAAGACTAGTTATAAACCTAATAATGAAAGAACTTGAAAAAGTAAACCCCATTTTCTTATTGAAATTGAGAAAGGTAAAAGTATATGAATCGAATGAAAACGAAAAAGATTCCAATATAAATAATAAGATTATCCGAGAATCGACCATTCGAATTCGATCCGCGAATTGTGTAAATGAAAATTATTCACTCATAGAAACAAAAATGAAAGATCTTGCTAATAAGACAATCACAATTAGGACTCAAATAGAAGGAATCACAAAAGGAAAGAAAAAAATAGTTCGAGCTTGTGATGATAAAAGATCGGAATCGAAGAAGGATATTTGGCAAATATTCAAAAGAAAAAATATCCGAGTAATACGTAAATCACATTATTTTATGAAATCCTTCGTTGAAAAAATATACATGGATATATTACTATGTATCATTAAGATTCCAAGGATCAATGCACAACTTTTCTTTGAATCAACAAAAAAAATGATCAACAAATCCATTTCCAACGCTGAAACAAATCAAGAAGGAATTGAGAAAACAAATCAAAATACAATGAACTTTATTTCGACTATAAAAAATCCGTTTTCGAATTTTTCTAATACTAATATTAGTAATCAAAATGTTAGGAATAATAATTGTGACTTATCTTCTTTGTCTCAAGCCTATGTATTTTATAAATTATCACAAAATCAATTACTTAACAAGTATCATTTGAAATCTGTACTTCAATATCACCACACCTATCCTTTTCTTAGGGATATAATCAAGAATTATTGTACGACACGAGGAATATTTGATTCCAAACCAAGGCAAAAAAAAATGCATAAGTCTGGAATGAATAAATGGAAAAATTGGTTAAGGGGTCATTATCAATACAATTTATCTCAGACCAAGTGGGATCACTTAGTACCGAAAAAATGGCGAAATAGAGTCAATCAATGTCGTACGATTCAAAAGAAAGACTCAATGAAATTAGATTTATATAAAAAAGAAAAAGACCAATTAATTCATTACACGAAACAAAATTACTATGCAGTGGACTCATCGATAAGTCAAAAAGAAAAATGGAAAAAACATTACGGATATGATCTTTTGTCATATAAATATATAAATTATGGGAATAGTAAGGACTCGTATATTTCTGGATCAACATTACAAATAGAGGACAAAAAAATTCCATATAATTTCAATACAAATACACTTAAATCCGAATCATTTTATAGATTGATAAGTATATCTATTAGTGATTATCTAGAAAAAAGATCTATTATTGATATGGACAAAAATATGGATAGAAAATTTTTTGATTGTAGAATTCTCCATTTTTGTCTTAGAAATAATATCGATATTGAGACCTGGGCCAATACGCATACCGGCACCAAGATTCATAAAAATGCTAAAACTGAAACTCAAAATTCTCAAAAATTTGAAAAAAAAGATCCTTTTTCTTTTACGATTCATCACAAAATCAACCTATCCAATCAAAAAAATATTTTTTTTGATTGGATAGGAATGAATCAAGAAAGGTTATATCATACCATATCAAATTTAGAACCTTGGTTTTTCCCAGAATTTGTACTACTTTTTGATGTGTATAAGATTAATCCGTGGATCATACCAATCAAATTACTTATTTTTAATTTGCATTTCTATGAAAAAAATATTAGTCAAAATGAAAAGAAAGAATATCTTGAATTAGAAAATTCCAACCCCCAAAAAAACAAACAACAAGGTCAAGGAGATTTTGTATCAGATCTACGAAAACAAAACAAAAAGAAAAATCTTGAAGAAGATTACACGGGAGCAGACATTAAAAAGGGTAGAAAGAAAAAACAATTCAAGAGCAAGAAAGAAGCAGAACTGGATTTCTTCCTGAAAAAATATTTTCTTTTTCAATTAAGATGGGATGATTCCTTGAATCAAAGAATGATCAATAATATCAAGGTATATTGTCTCCTACTTAGACTGATAGATCCAAGAGAAATTGCTATATCCTCAATTCAAAGAGGAGAGATGCATCTGGATGTAATGTTGATTCAGAAAGACCTAACTCTTACAGAATTGATAAAAAGAGGAATATTTATTATCGAACCAATTCGTTTATCTATGAAAAAGGATGGAAAATCTATTATATATCAAACCATAGGTATTTCATTGGTTGATAAAAATAAGTGCCAAACTAATGGAAAATGCATAATAAAAAGTGGATATGTTGAAAAAAAGAATTTTGATGGATCCATTGCACAACACAGCAATATGCTTGTGAATAGAAACAGAAATCATTTTGATTTCCTTGTTCCCGAAAATATTCTATCTCCCAGACGTCGTAGAGAATTTAGAATTTTAATTTGTTTCAATTCCCGGAATTGGAATGTTGTGAATCGAAATCCACTATTTTGCAATCAAAACAACATAAAAAACTGGGGACAATTTTTAAACGGGGAAAAGCATCTTAATACAGATGCAAATAAATTCATTAAATTCAAATCGTTTCTTTGGCCCAATTATCGATTAGAAGATTTAGCTTGTATGAATCGTTATTGGTTTGATACCAATAACGGTAGTCATTTCAGTATGTCAAGAATACATATGTATCCACGATTCAGAATTAGTTAATAGTATATTTCCTATATATCTATCGCATGCCATATTCGGTGGATAAAAACCGAAAGATATACACATACACCATGTTACATTCTGATAAATGTATCATCCCTTTCTATCCAAATCAAATTACAAATTTGATTTGGATAAAATTAATATAAATTTGAAGTAGTGTATATGAAGAAATCCCATTTTTTTTGTACTAGATTCAAATAACTGGAACTAACTGGTATAATAATAATAATTATTTTTCCTGATCGGTAAAATACACGGAAAAGAAAAAAATAGAAAAATTGGTTTTTTATGGTCAAAAATGCATTCATCTTAGCTATTCGACAAGAAAAAGAAAAAAATTGCGGATCTGTTGAATTTCAAGTATTCAGTTTTACGGATAAGATACGGAGACTCACTTCACATTTGGAATTACATAAAAGAGATTTTTTATCACAAAGGGGCCTACGGAAAATTCTGGGAAAACGTCAACGGCTACTGGATTATTTGTCAAATAAAAATAGAGTACGTTATAAGAAATTAATTGGTCAATTAGGTATTCGGGAGTCAAAAACTCGTTAATTTGAAGGTTGGTTTGCATTTTTTTCTTTAGTTATTAGTAGTTATTAAATTTTTCATTTTGATGAACTTCGTTTGATAAATTCATGGAATAATGAATTAAGGAAGAAAAGATATGACTGTACCGGCTACAAGAAAAGATCTCATGATAGTTAATATGGGTCCGCATCACCCATCAATGCATGGTGTTCTTCGACTAATCGTTACTCTTGATGGTGAAGATGTTATTGACTGTGAACCCGTATTGGGTTATTTACACAGAGGGATGGAAAAAATAGCAGAAAATCGAACAATTATACAATATTTGCCTTATGTAACACGGTGGGATTATTTAGCCACTATGTTCACAGAAGCAATAACAGTAAATGCACCAGAACGATTGGAAAGTGTTCAAGTACCTAAAAGAGCCAGTTACATTAGAGTCATTATGCTGGAATTGAGTCGTATAGCTTCTCATTTATTATGGCTTGGGCCCTTTATGGCGGATATCGGCGCACAGACTCCCTTTTTCTATATTTTCAGAGAAAGGGAATTGTTATATGATCTATTCGAAGCTGCTACGGGTATGCGAATGATGCATAATTATTTCCGTATTGGGGGGGTTGCTGCTGATCTTCCTTATGGCTGGATAGATAAATGTTTGGATTTCTGTGATTATTCTTTAACAGGAATTGCTGAATATCAAAAACTTATTACACGGAATCCCATTTTTTTGGAACGAGTTGAAGGAGTGGGCATTATTGGTGGAGAAGAAGCAATAAATTGGGGTTTATCAGGGCCGATGTTACGTGCTTCTGGAATACAATGGGATCTTCGTAAAGTTGATAGTTATGAGTGTTACAATAAATTCGATTGGGAAGTCCAATGGCAAAAAGAAGGAGATTCACTAGCTCGTTATTTAGTCCGAATCGGTGAAATGAAGGAATCTATAAAAATTATTCAACAGGCTCTAGAAGGAATTCCTGGGGGACCCTATGAAAATTTAGAAGTCCGGCGCTTTGATAGAGCAAAAAATTCCGAATGGACTAATTTTGAATATAGATTTATTACTAAAAAACTTTCACCCAATTTTGAATTGTCGAAACAAGAACTTTATGTAAGAGTAGAAGCCCCAAAAGGAGAATTAGGAATTTATTTGATAGGAGATAGTAGTGTTTTCCCCTGGAGATGGAAAATTCGGCCGCCTGGTTTTATCAATTTGCAAATTCTCCCTCAATTAGTTAAAAGAATGAAATTGGCCGATATCATGACGATACTAGGTAGTATAGATATCATTATGGGAGAAGTTGATCGTTGAAATGATAATTGATACGACAGAAGTAGAAGTACAAGCTATCAATTCTTTTTCTAGATTGGAATCCTTAAAAGAAGTTTATGGACTCATATGGATCTTTGTTCCCATTTTCACCCTTCTATTAGGAATCACAATAGGGGTCCTAGTAATTGTGTGGTTAGAAAGAGAAATATCCGCAGCAATACAACAACGTATTGGGCCTGAATATGCCGGTCCGTTGGGGATTCTTCAAGCTCTAGCAGATGGGACCAAATTACTTTTTAAAGAGGACCTACTTCCATCTAGAGGAGATATTCGTTTGTTTAGCGTGGGACCGTCTATAGCGGTCATATCAGTTCTACTAAGTTATTTAGTAATTCCTTTTGGATATCGCCTTATTTTAGCCGATCTCAGTATAGGTGTTTTTTTATGGATCTCCATTTCAAGTATTGCTCCTATTGGACTTCTTATGTCAGGATATGGATCGAACAATAAATATTCCTTTTTAGGTGGTCTACGGGCTGCTGCTCAATCTATTAGTTATGAAATACCATTAACTCTATGTGTATTATCAATATCTCTACGTGTGATTCGTTGGAACATGATTATTTTCCCTTCTCTCTAGAAATAAAGTAAAGAGGTTGAATATATTGAATGGATATTTTCATTTTTTATTCATCATTAGGGTTGATGAGTTAAACTAGATAGTTATATGAGTAAAATCAAACTGCTTATAAATTTGCAGTAAGAAGAGAAAATCTCATTCCCTATGTACAAGAATATAAACATAAGCAGTATATAAACTGTTTACCCCAAGATTAAGATTCTTTGACTAATTCTCATATCTTGAAGCGGGTACAAAAGATCAACGTATGGGGGTTCCACTACTTTTTTATATGTATTACCATACGGGGGATCAATCAAAAATCAGTGAACAGTTAGGAACACCAAGGTACACAAAGGATTAGTAATAGAGATAATATAAGGTATTAAAAAACGGTATTGTTATATAAAACTTTGGATAAAACGAATTATAATGGGGACTTTAAGTTGGTAGAAATGACCAAGCAGTACTTCCCCACGATTCCGATCTAGAGTATGCTCCTATTCACTGATTAAAGAAATGACTATCAAAAACGAATTAATCCTTTATTTTTTTTTTCAGAGTACCCTCCCTCTGAGAAAGAAGAACAGGAACAAAAAAAATAGAATTCAAAAATAGAATGAGAAAAATGAATAAATAATAATACAAAGGATCTTTATTTCTTATTTTCCCCATCCATATCTATACATAACATATAGAATTCTTATCATGAATTTTGAATTAATACCCAATTCTTTCTTTATCTTTATAGTTATTGATAGAACATATTTATTGATATAACGAGTATTTTATTAAAAGATTAAGTTATTACCAAACAAAGATAAATTAAAATTGTAATGGATAAGATCAATTCGGAAGCACCTTTTATATTTGAGCAGACGGAATTTCATTGGTCTAATTTTTGGCTTCCCGATGTATATTTACCATCCAAATAAGGACGGAGATAATATCGAGCAAGTTCTTACATTTATTTGTGGCCATAGAGGAGCCGTATGAAGCCGAAGTCTCATGTACGGTTTTGAAATAGCGATGCGAGCAGTGATGTTATTATCGACTATGATTATCTAACAGTTTAAGTACAGTTGATATAGTTGAGGCGCAGTCAAAATATGGATTTTGGGGGTGGAATCTGTGGCGTCAGCCTATCGGGTTTGTTGTTTTTCTAATTTCTTCTCTAGCAGAATGTGAAAGATTACCCTTCGATTTACCAGAAGCAGAGGAAGAATTAGTAGCAGGTTATCAAACGGAATATTCAGGTATCAAATACGCTTTATTTTACCTTGCTTCTTACCTAAATTTATTAGTTTCTTCATTATTTATAACAGTTCTTTACTTAGGTGGGTGGAATTTCTCTATTCCGTATATATCTATTCCTGAACTTTTCGGAATAAATCAAATGGATGGAGTCTTTGGAACGACAATTGGGATATTTATTACATTAGCTAAAGCTTATTTGTTTCTGTTCATTCCTATCGCAGCAAGATGGACTTTACCTAGAATGAGAATGGACCAGTTATTAAATCTTGGATGGAAATTTCTTTTACCTATTTCCCTGGGTAATCTATTATTGACAACTTCTTCCCAACTTGTTTCACTATAAATACTCTAAATAATAGAATAAGATAACGATATTCTAGATTCATAATTGATCTCAAACAAGAGAAAGAAACATCAATTTATTCACGGAGATCCACAATATGTTCCCTATGGTGACCGGGTTCATAAATTATGGTCAACAAACAATACGAGCAGCAAGGTACATTGGTCAAAGTTTCATAATTACCTTATCCCATACAAATCGTTTACCTGTAACTATTCAATATCCTTATGAAAAATCGATCACATCGGAGCGTTTCCGTGGTCGAATCCACTTTGAATTTGATAAATGTATTGCTTGTGAAGTATGTGTTCGTGTATGTCCCATAGATCTACCCGTTGTTGATTGGAAATTTGAAAAAAATATGAAAAAGAAACAATTGCTTAATTATAGTATTGATTTTGGGGTCTGTATATTTTGTGGTAACTGTGTCGAGTATTGTCCAACAAACTGTTTATCAATGACTGAAGAATATGAACTTTCTACGTATGATCGTCACGAATTGAATTATAATCAAATTGCTTTGGGTCGGTTACCAATGCCAGTAATTGGAGATTACACAATTCAAACAGTTATAAATTCGACTCAAATCAAAATAGACAAGGATAACCCCCTTGATTCAAGAACGGTTACTGATTACTAAGATTTCCTTTTGATATAAAGGATCCAAGCCGCTTTGGGGGGGTTGGTCAGAAATTACAAATAATAACTATTGATTGTTGAGAATCACTCTTTGTTTTAAACTGAGAATATGGTTTAGTGATGATTTTAAAATAGAAAATTCCAACTATTCTTTTCTTTTTTCTTTTAGATAAAAATAGAAAATAGATAAAAAGGAAAGTAGGATTGGCCAATAACTTTAATAACTTTATCTATATCTACATTAATCCATATTAAGATTGAATTCAATTGGGAACCCATCATATACAAAAAAAAAAAAAAATAAAGGTAACACCCTTTTCTTTCCTGGACTATTTAGTAAGGTCATGAAATATTTCGACTTATTTATCTGTTATACATAATGGATTTACCTGGACCAATACACGATATACTTTTAGTATTTCTGGGATCAGTTCTTATATTAGGAGGTCTAGGAGTAGTATTATTTACCAATCCAATTTATTCTGCCTTTTCGTTGGGATTGGTTCTTGTTTGTATATCCTTATTCTATATTCTATCAAACTCCTATTTTGTAGCTGCCGCACAGCTCCTTATTTATGTAGGAGCCATAAATGTCTTAATCATATTTGCTGTTATGTTCATGAATGGTTCAGAATATTCGAACGATTCCTATTTTTGGACTGTTGGAGATGGAGTCACTTCACTGGTTTGTATAAGTATTCTTTTTTCACTAATTACTACTATCTTAGATACGTCATGGTATGGAATTATTTGGACTACAAGATCAAATCAGATTATAGAACAGGACCTTATTAGTAACGTTCAACAAATTGGAATTCATTTATCAACAGATTTTTATCTTCCGTTTGAACTCATTTCTATAATTCTTTTAGTTTCTTTGATAGGTGCAATTACTATGGCTCGTCAATAAGAAATACTTAGAATTAATACAATTATTAGAAATTCAAAATCCAATGAAAAAGGGAAAGTTTTTCATTTAATCTACTTTTGATACCCTCTTTTTTCTGTAATTACTCGATTCTGGTCAATCAAATTGGTTGAATTGTTGTTCATATTGAAATGAATCGAGATTCATGAGGAGTTAGCCAATGATGTTTGAACATATACTTTTTTTGAGCGTCTACTTATTTTCTATCGGTATCTATGGATTGATCACAAGTCGAAACATGGTTAGAGCACTTATGTGTCTTGAGCTTATACTAAATTCGGTTAATATAAATCTCGTAACATTTTCTAATATATTTGATAGTCGCCAATTAAAAGGAGACATTTTCTCAATCTTTGTTATAGCCATTGCGGCTGCGGAAGCAGCTATTGGGCTAGCTATTGTTTCGTCGATTTATCGTAACAGAAAATCAACTCGTATCAATCAATCAAATTTGTTGAATAATTAGTCATAACTATCATATAAATATAAATAAAGACATAAATAATAAAATAATATAAATAAAATATAGATATAAATTCTTTCATTTTTTATTCTTTTTTTTATAGTAATATGTATAGTAATATATTTTTATATTACTATTGAAATAGTGATGATCCGTTGGCCAATGTCAATGTGAAGTCATATGTGTGACTTGTATAATCATGGTTGTTGAAACGGAAATCAAAGTATCTTGGTCCTTTCTCATGAACAGATTTAGAAATATATTGATTTTTAACATTAGATTTTTTGATAAACCATTGATTCGTCTGGTGTCTACAATACAATATAAATATATAATTCATTTCCTCCTGATTTTACTTTACCAGATCGAAAATTTTTTATGTTCAAAACTGGAATTTATAGACCCAATGTCACATTCAGTAAAAATTTATGATACATGTATAGGGTGTACTCAATGTGTACGAGCCTGCCCCACAGATGTATTGGAAATGATACCTTGGGACGGATGTAAAGCTAAGCAAATTGCTTCCGCGCCAAGAACCGAGGACTGTGTAGGTTGTAAGAGATGTGAATCCGCTTGTCCAACAGATTTTTTGAGTGTCCGTGTTTATTTATGGCATGAAACAACTCGCAGCATGGGTCTATCTTATTGATACGTTATAAAAAACTCCACTTGAATCATTTGATTCCTTTTTACCGACAAAAACCCGTACTCGAGAAAATATATTATTCCGAGCACGGGTTTTTTGGTCAAAATGCATCTTGTCTTTATCACGAGTTATTTCCCTTGGTTAACACTACTTGTAGTTTTGCCGATATTCGCGGGTTCTTCAATTTTCTTTCTTCCTCATAGGGGGAATAAGGTAATTAGGTGGTATACTATATGTATATGCTTATGGGAACTCCTTCTAACAACCTATGTGTTCTGTTATCATTTCCAATTGGATGATCCATTAATTCAATTGGAGGAGGATTTCAAATGGATAAATGTTTTTGATTTTCACTGGAGACTGGGAATCGATGGACTTTCCATAGGACCTATTTTACTGACAGGATTTATCACTACTTTAGCCACTTTAGCAGCTTGGCCTGTTACTCGAAATTCGCGATTGTTCTATTTCCTGATGTTAGCAATGTACAGTGGCCAAATAGGATTATTTTCTTCTCGAGACCTTTTACTTTTTTTTCTCATGTGGGAGTTAGAATTAATTCCTGTTTACTTACTTTTATCCATGTGGGGAGGAAAGAAACGTTTGTACTCAGCCACAAAGTTTATTTTGTACACTGCCGGGGGTTCCATTTTTCTCTTAATAGGAGTTCTAGGTATGGGTTTATATGGTTCCAATGAACCAATATTGGATTTTGAAAGATTAGCTAATCAGTCATATCCTGTGACATTAGAAATAATATTCTATTTGGGCTTCCTTATTGCTTATGCTGTCAAATCGCCGATTATACCCCTACATACATGGCTACCAGATACCCATGGGGAAGCACATTACAGTACATGTATGCTTCTAGCTGGAATCTTATTAAAAATGGGGGCATATGGATTGATTCGGATCAATATGGAATTATTACCGCACGCCCACTCTATATTTTCTCCCTGGTTGGTAATAATAGGGACAATACAAATAATCTATGCAGCTTCAACCTCTCTTGGTCAACGCAATTTAAAAAAGAGAATAGCCTATTCTTCTGTATCTCACATGGGTTTCATAATTATAGGAATTGGTTCTATAACCGACATGGGACTCAACGGAGCCGTTTTACAAATACTCTCTCATGGATTTATTGGTGCTGCACTTTTTTTCTTGGTAGGAACGAGTTGTGATAGAATACGTCTTGTTTATCTCGACGAAATGGGGGGGATATCGATCCCAATGCCAAAAATATTTACCATGTTTAGTAGTTTCTCGATGGCTTCTCTTGCATTGCCAGGAATGAGTGGTTTTGTTGCAGAATTAGTAGTATTTTTTGGAATAATTACCAGTCCAAAATATCTTTTAATGCCCAAAATACTAATTACCTTTGTAATGGCAATTGGAATGATATTAACTCCTATTTATTTATTATCTATGTTACGTCAGATGTTTTATGGATACAAACTATTCAATGTTCCAAACTCCAATTTTGTGGATTCTGGACCACGAGAACTATTTGTTTCAATCTGTATCTTTTTACCCGTAATAGGGATTGGTATTTATCCTGATTTTGTTCTTTCGCTATCAGTTGACAAGGTACAAACTATCCTATCTAATTATTTTCATAGATAGTTTTCATTAATCAGATAGAAAACAAAGTCTTAGCATTTTGAATTTGAAGATTTTTGAGCTGTACAACACAAAAAATAAAGTGAATTAGAATTATAATAAGATATATTCCGAGTTTTTGAGAACCATTTGAATGATTCCTTGATTCAAATGGTTCTCAAAAACCTGCATAAACTTTCCGTTACGTATTGTACGACGGTCCTATGTATTCCTCATGGAATTTGTTCAATTAGATGTTAATGTGAATGAACCATAACTATGTAGACCTATTCCTAATAGATTGATCCCAAAATAGCATATCCAAATTATAAGAAATCCTATAGACGCTACAAGTGACGAATTCGTACCTTGCAAACTTGGATTTGTTCTAGTATGTGAATAAATCGCAAATATGGTCCAAGTAATAAATGCCCAAGTTTCTTTGGGGTCCCAATTCCAATAAGATCCCCATGCCTCGTTAGCCCATACTGCTCCAGAAAGAATACCTATGGTTAAAAAGGTAAACCCTAAACTAATGACACGATAACTCCAATAATCCAAACGCTGAGTTAATTGATATTTGTAATAATTTTGAAATGGAACAAAAGAAGTGTGTTTAAAAACATTTTTTTTTTTGTTCAAGTATTCGATTTTGTCAAATAAAAATGACTTAATCTTAATTAAGAAAATTTTTATTTGACAAAAAATATCGATGTTTTTACGAAATGTAATGACTAGAAAAGCGACTGATAATAACGACCCACATAAAAGAGCTGCATAGCTCAATAACATCATACTTACGTGCATCATTAACCACTGAGATTGTAGAGCAGGTACTAATCTTGACGATTGATGCATTTCACTTGAAAGACCCGATGTGGCGAAACCTTGGGTAAAAATGGCACTTGGGGCGGTTATTGCGCTTAAATCATTTTTATGATTCCATATCTTAGAAATTAGATGAATAATGGAAAAACTCCACGAAAGGAAGATTAAAGATTCGTATAAATTACTTAATGGAAAATGTCTCGAAGAAATCCAACGAGTAACTAATAATCCTGTTATAGAAAAAAAAGTAACTATCATTCCTTTTTCCGACGAATCACGCAACCCTATGATTTCGTGTACTAATAGGGTCATCAAATGAATCGTAATCACAATTGAAATGATCGAAAAAGAGAGATGAGTTAATATATGTTCTAAAGTCACAAATATCATACATAAAAAAGGTCCCATTACAGAATGGAAATCGGGAATTAAATACATTATAGGATCCATTGTATCTTTTTTACAGTATGCCGCCACTCGGACTCGAACCGAGATGCTCTAGCACTGCTTCCTAAGAGCAGCGTGTCTACCGATTTCACCATAGCGGCTTACTTGAAATAATAATAGTCAATTCATGTTGAATCGTCTAGATCTAGATTCAAGGATTCAATATAGTTTAGGAAATATTAGAACTGATAAATAAGAGCTCTTTAAAATTCATCTTTGAATTTTCAATAATTTTGACTTAGGTTAGTATCATCGTAGGTTCCGTTTTAAGAATCCATTTTTACGTACTATCTGTATATTAAGTTCTCCCGGAACACTTGTAACTTGAAATACAAATTTGGTTTTCAGTCGAAACAGAAACTAAGAATTGTGAATTGTCCTCTTTTTATATTTTTTATTTATTTTGAATTGAATCCACGAAATCAGATAAATGAAAAACAAATTAAATTGTCAAAGAGATTTTTTTTCGTTTAGAAAAAAAAAAAAAAAATAAATAGGATTTCATATGTATCACAATTCAATTACTAAATTTAAGTAATTTTTCTAACAATTTGTATACTTTTCTTAGTATCATTAAGTATTAATTAATTAATTAAAATATATAATATAAAATGAATATAATAATATCAAATTAATATAATACTTTTTGTTGTTTGTTGTGTACATAATTTCTAAATAAAATTATGATAATATTGTATTTATGAAACCAACTTGGTCTTGAGTTAAGCATATAATAAAACAAAAGAGTTTCCGCATCCATCACAATTTTCTTTTCACAACGGAAAAATAGAATGAACAAAGATTTTTCCGTTGTGAAAAGAAAATGAATAGGAAAAAAACATCTCACGAATTAATAAATAGATTCTAATAAAAACTAGAATGAAAAAAAATAATGATACTTAGAACCGACAGATAGAGAAATTCTTATTCTACATATCATAGCAGCTAGTTCTAACTAATATTGTATTGAGTTCAATACATCAATACATTTAGTTAAAGGGAATTATTCATATTCCAAAATTGGAAATTCTTCTAGCCATGGAAATTCCGATTATTCCAAGATTTTCTTATTTGTTTGTCGCACAAAAAAACTTTTTGAATCTCCAGTAGAAACTGACTTTGCTAAAGAAAAAGCTTTTATTGCAGCTAAATATCCTTTTTTCTTCCAAATATTTCTACGAATACGTTTTTTTGATATAGAAGTACGTTTTTTTGGAACTGCCATTCAAAAAAAAAGAGTTACTCATTTTTATTGTTGTATGTGAAAGACATGTATTGCTCAAAATAGATCGTTCTTTTTAGTCATTTTCTATACTTAACTTAATTTCGTCGATAATCGTTTTTTCAGAACATACAATAAAAATATATTATTTATATATTTATATATAAATATATGTATGACATGCATGTCACATATATAACAATGTCACATATTAACACACTAGGCAAAAAAATAGAAGAAAAAAGGGGGGGGGGAAATTCGAAAAGGAATTTTTATGACTATTAGTTTGGAATTGAATAAGCTCATATTGCCGTGTCTATAATGAAAATTCAAACTTAAACTACAATTAGTGGTTAATATGTTAAACAAGACATTCTATTACCTAAGAAGGAGAACCTCAATTTTTAGTTATTTTTTTTTCAGTTCTATACGAAATAAAGAGTATTAGAATATTTCTGATACTTTCCAATTGGATTGGAATCCAATCAATTAGTTCCGCAATGAGTTAGGTAATGAGTTAGGTAATTACTACAAATAAAATCACTAGAATAACTAGGTCTTTTTTTTTTAGTCTATTTATTGAGGCATACTATGATTTATATTCGACTGTTTTGGTATGATTGTTTTTACTTACTATACTATAGTATATGATATGATTACATATTGCCAGAATAGGATGGTAGTATAGTCGTAGAATGATTCAAAATCTCATATTTCCCATTTTTTTATTTTATTAACTATCTTTCTTTAGTTAATTCTTTAGTTAAAAGTGAAAGTTAATAACTAAGTAATTACTTTTATCTAGCTATTTGGTCATATCATTTGAATTGGAACTTTTGAATATTTCCAATATCTGAGAAAAGTCAGAATAATGAAAAATAAAAATAGTTGAGTTTTTCATATCTTTTTTTGTTGATTTTTTTATTGTTCCTTTCGAAAGCGATAAGAATTGATGAATCGGAAACAATTAAATTATAAGAAAAAAAATGAAAATTTGTTTTTTTTATGGAACATACATATAAATATGCATGGATAATACCCTTTCTTCCATTTCCAGTTACTATGTTAATAGGATTTGGACTTCTGCTTATTCCGACAGCAACAAAAAATATTCGTCGTATGTGGGCTTTTCCGAGTGTTTTGATGCTAAGTATAGCTATGGCATTTTCGGCCAATCTATCTATTCAGCAAATAAATGGAAATTTTATCTATCAATATCTATGGTCTTGGACCGTCAATAATGATTTTTCTTTAGAGTTCGGACACTTGATCGATCCACTTACTTCTATTATGTCAATATTAATTACTACTGTTGGAATTATGGTTCTTATTTATAGTGACAATTATATGTCTCACGATCAAGGATATTTGAGATTTTTTGCCTATATGAGTTTTTTCAATAGTTCTATGTTAGGATTAGTTACTAGTTCCAATTTGATACAAATTTATATTTTTTGGGAACTTGTAGGAATGTGTTCCTATTTATTAATAGGTTTTTGGTTCACACGACCGAGTGCGGCAAGTGCTTGCCAAAAAGCTTTTGTAACCAATCGTATAGGGGATTTTGGTTTATTATTAGGAATTTTAGGACTTTATTGGATAACTGGTAGTTTAGAATTTCGGGATTTGTTCGAAATAGTTAATAACTTGGTTCATCATAATGGAGTAAATTCCTTATTTGCTACTCTGTGTGCTTTTTTTTTATTCGTTGGTGCAGTTGCTAAATCCGCACAATTCCCCCTTCACATATGGTTACCTGATGCTATGGAAGGACCCACTCCCATTTCTGCTCTTATACATGCTGCTACTATGGTAGCAGCGGGAATTTTTCTTGTAGCTCGGCTTCTTCCTCTTTTCATAGTTATACCTTCCATAATGAATATAATTTCTTCAATAGGCGTAATAACAGTACTATTAGGAGCTACTTTGGCTCTTGCTCAAAGAGACATTAAAAGAAGTTTAGCTTACTCGACAATGTCTCAATTGGGTTATATTATGTTAGCTCTGGGTATAGGTTCTTATCGAGCCGCTTTATTCCATTTGATCACTCATGCCTATTCGAAAGCTTTATTGTTTTTGGGATCCGGATCAATTATTCATTCAATGGAACCCATTGTTGGATATTCACCAGATAAAAGTCAAAATATGGTTCTTATGGGCGGTTTAACAAAATATGTTCCAATTACAAGAATTACCTTTTTCTTAGGTACACTCTCCCTTTGTGGTATTCCGCCTCTTGCTTGTTTTTGGTCCAAAGATGAAATTCTTAACGATAGTTGGTTGTATTCACCAACTTTCGCAATAATAGCTTCCTTTACAGCGGGATTAACCGCATTTTATATGTTTCGGATGTATTTACTTACCTTTGATGGACATTTGCGCATTCATTTTCAAAATTACAGTAGCACTAAAAATAGTTCTTTCTATTCAATATCTTTATGGGGAAAAAAAGTGCCAAAAGCAGTCAATAGAAATTTACTTTTATCAACAATGAATAATAAGGTCTCCTTTTTTTCAAAGGATACATATCAAATTGATGATAATGGAAGAAATAGAATACGATACTTTAGTACTCACTTTAGAAATAAATATACTTACACCTATCCTCATGAGTCGGACAATACTATGTTATTTCCTCTGCTTGTATTGGTACTATTTACTTTATTCGTTGGATCAATCGGAATTCATTTTGATCAAGGAGTAATAGATTTTGATCTATTATCGAAATGGTTAACTCCGTCCACAAACTTTTTCCATCCAAATTTGAATGGTTCCTCAGATTGGTATGATTTTTTGAAAAATGCAGTTTTTTCGGTCAGTATAGCTCTTTTTGGATTATTTATAGCATCTATTTTATATGGATCTGTTTATTCATCTCTACCGAATTTGGACTTAGTCAATTTGTTTGTAAAGGGGGGCCCCAAGAGAATTCTCTTGGACCAAGTGGAAAATG